ATGGTAACCATAAAATCGTATCGACATTTTTCAAAAAAAAGCAGAAAACACCCTAAGGAGGATGTGTTAATATTTTTGAAAAAAACAGGAAATTGCCACTAAAAGTGTAAAAATGAAAAAAATTTTTATTTTTTTAAAAAAATCATTTCAAAACACAAAAAAAACATAAAATTATATACTAATATTATGTAAAATATTACAAAATATAAAACTACTAGAAGTGTTAAAGCACATAAAAATTTGATTTTTAAAGAAATGAAACCATTCTGTAGTATAAAATTAAGGTAATTTATATGTTATATTAATATTAGGAATTAAAAATAATTTACTCTTAATAACACTTACAAATATATATTATATTAAAGATAATTAAATTTTAAATAAACCAATTAACGTGCCAGCAGTTGCGGTTATACTTTATATCCATTCATATAAAAATATATTAAATATTTTTTATTTATAAAAATTTTATTTCAAGTAAAATTGAATAAATTTATATTAAAATTAATAATAAATTCAAAACTAAGCTTAAAATAGGATTAGAAACCCTAGTATATTTAGATTTATTTAAGGTAATAAATTTATTAAAAACCTACTTACAACGGCGGCTTTTACTCTTATTAGAGGAATCTGTTTTTTAATCGAAAATACACGATAAATTTAACTTAATTTAACAATTTATATATCACCATCAAGAATTAATATCAATAATTATTCAAAATAAAAAATAAAAAGTTAGGTCAAGGTTTAATCTACAAATAAGTCAAATATGGATTACAATAAAAATATTTAAGAAATAAAACTTAAACTTTTTAAGAAAAAGGATTTATAAGTAATTTAATAATATTATTATTCCATGAATAAGAATAGCAAAGTGCACATATCGCCCGTCACCCTTATCTCAAGATAAGGTAAGTCGTAACATAGTTAATGTTTTGGAAAAAGTATTAAGAAAAATTAAGCTTTTATAGCATTTCACTTACACTGAAAATAACCTAAAATAATATCTTTAACGTAAATTTTTAAAAATAAATATTTAATTAAATTTTAATATAATTAAAACCTTACCGAAAGGTAAAACTTTTATAAAAAAGAATTTCTTTTTTCCTTTAGTATCAGGAATAAACTAATTTTAAATATATAAATTTTTTCTCGAAAAGAAATGATCTATTATTTTTAACAATGTTTTTTTCATAAAACTAATATAATTAATAATAGTTACTAAACATATACGAATTTCTTAATATCTAGTTTTCTAAAATTATAAAATATAATAACATATAGTAAAATAAATTACTATAACAATTTTACAATATTATATATTCAACAGAACCAATAGTATTCAAACTGTTTAACAACTATATTATTTCATATATTAATATTAATATTAGAATCTATTTATATCTAAATAATAATGTTTATATAAATAAATAATCAATTTAATTAAATTAACTCGTCTACAATTGAATGACTGTTTATCAAAAACATCTCTAATAGATATAATTATTAGTAATATCTGCTCAATGAAAATTAAATAGCCGCAGAATCTGTGCTAAGGTAGCATAATCATTTGTCTTTTAAATAAAGACTAGAATAAAAGATTTAACATTTCAACTAATTTATCTAATTTTACATTTTAAATTATTTTAAGTGTAAAAAAACACTTATTAAGTAGAAAGACAATAAGACCCCTTTGAATTTTATTAATATTTAACTGGGGCAGTTAAAAAATTAAAATTTTAATTTAAATTATAAAAAATTGATCTATATCAATTAAAAAGATCAAATTACCATGGGGATAACAGCATAATAAATTTCTAAAGATCATATAAAAAAATTAGATTATGACCTCGATGTTGAATTAATAACCTTAATTAAGCAAAAGTATTAAAAGGAAGTCTGTTCGACTTTTTAAAAATTACATGATTTGAGTTCAGACCGGTGTAAACCAGGTCGGTTTATATCTTCTATAATTTTTCTTACAGTACGAAAGGACCCAAGAAGCTAATATAATTATTTAATTGGCAGATAATTGCATTAGAATTAGAATCTAAATAAACTAATAAATATTATTTATTATTAATTTTATTATTATTACAATCAGAATATTAATTAGAGTAGCTTTTTACACAATCTTAGAACGAAAAATTTTAAGTTATATACAAATCCGAAAAGGACCTAATAAAGTAGGATTTTTAGGAATTCTTCAACCTTTCAGAGATGCTCTAAAACTTTTTAATAAAAATTTATCAAATTTAGAAATGGCAAATATTTTACTATCAATATCAATACCAGCTCTGACATTATTTATTTCAATTTTAATTATTCCAATTATTAATTTTAATAATTTTTCAATATATGATAATAAACATAATATTTTATTATTTTTTATTATCTCAAGAATATCTGTATACTCTATTTTAATAATTGGGTGATCCACAAATTCTAAATACAGAAATTTAGGATCAATTCGAAGAGTTGCTCAAATAATTTCCTATGAAGTATCATTTTTTATAATACTACTATTTATTTCCATTATATCTTTTTCATATTCCTTTTATGAAATAATAATATCACAAAATTTTCTAATTTTTTTTTTAGGTAACATCATTTTATTTATAATATGAATTACATCTTGTCTTGCAGAGACTAATCGAGCACCATTTGATTTTGCAGAAAGTGAATCTGAATTAGTATCAGGATTTAATATCGAATACATAGGAGGATGATTTGCTTTAATTTTCCTAGCAGAATATATAAGAATAATTATTTTAAGAATAATTACAACAATTATATTTTTTTCATTTCCAAAAATATTAATTTCTCCTTTAATTCTTGTATTAATTACCATTATTTTATTATGAGTACGAGCAACATACCCACGATTTCGATATGATTTATTAATAAATTTAAGATGAAAATTATTTTTACCAACATCTTTATTTATCATTATCTTATCTATAAATTTATTATTTTCATTTATTTAACTTCTTAAATTTACAAAATTTATGTTTTACTTAAACTAATTAAAAAGACTTTAAAGGAAAACCTTAATAATTGCTTTCAAAACAATTAAACTAAAATCACAATATAATATAATCTTGAATCTCATAAACTATTCAAAATATAAATAATATATAAAAATATATAAATCTAAATCACATTCCTATTAATATATAAGGCATCTCTACAACACAAGCTCCAATTCAAGTTAATATTAATCAATTAACTACATATAATCAAAATAAATATTTTATATAATAATATATTATTATTCTACGAAATTTATGAATAAGAAAAAAAGGAATAAAATATAGTACTATAACTGATATTACTAAAGCAAATACTCCCCCTACTTTTCTAGGAATAGAACGTAAAATAGTATAAGCAAATAAAAAATATCATTCAGGTTGAATATGAACAGGAGTTACTAAAGGATCTGATCTAATAAAATTTTCCACATCTATAAATATATAAGGATATAATATACATAAAATAAAAAAAAATATAAAAAAAAAAGAGAAACCAAAAATATCCTTAATTCTAAAATAAGGATGAAAATATACTTTATCGTATCTTCTAGATATACCTATAGGGTTACTTGATCCTGTTTCATGAAGAAAAAACAAATGAAGAATAACTATAAATAAAATAATAAAAGGTAAAATAAAATGAAAAGCAAAAAATCGCGTTAAAGTAGGATTTCCTACAGCAAAACCTCCTCAAATTCATTCCACCAATATACCTCCAATATAAGGAATTGCAGACAATAAATTAGTAATAACAGTAGCAGCCCAAAAAGACATCTGGCCCCATGGCAAAACATATCCTAAAAAAGCAGCAGCTATTGATAATAATAAAATAGTAACTCCTCTTAATCATGTCTTTTTAAAAAAATAAGAACTATAATAAAGCCCACGACCAACATGAATATATATTAATAAAAAAAATATTCTAGCTCCATTAGCATGAATTCTACGAATTAATCAACCATAATTTACATCACGCATTATATGGATAATTACATCAAAAGATAAATTTACATCTCCTCTAAAATGAAAAGACAAAAACAAGCCAGATAAAATTTGAATTATTAAAAATAATCCTAACAACGAACCAAAATTTCAAAAATATCTTAATCTAGAAGGAGAAGGTAAATCAACAAGAGACCCTCTTACAATATTAAATAATTTATCTTTTTTACGAACAATTATAACAATTTATCATTATTTAATCTATCAAATTAACCCTTTTATTCAGGCACTTAATTAAATTCGAATAGATCCCTCATCTATTGAACTTAATCATACTACTACTAATATTATTATTAATAGTAATGTTAATATAAATAAAATAAATATTCTAAAATAAGAAATCCATAAAGATAATCTAAAATGAAAAAAATCATTTTTATAAAAATTTACTTCAAATCTTAACATTAACATAACTAAAATTAATAATATGTACACAATATTATATCTTTCAAATCTCTCATTTGGAATTAATCTTACCATATAAGTAAATAATACTATCATTCCTCTTAATATTACTATTATTAATAAATATCTAAATCAATATCCAGATAATACATTATATAATACTAAAGAATATAAAATAACAATAAGTATTAATATAATAACTATTATCATTGGCTGTATAGTAACAACAAACATAATTCCTAATATAAATAATACTATTTCCAAAAGTTCTAATTAATTTATTAAAATATCTACTTTGGATGTAGAAAAACCATAAATAAATTTAATACTAATAATAATTACATTTAGAATAGTTAGAATATGCTGATGACGAAAAAACATTATCATAATATTATTAAGATTAGAACTCTTAATCCTTTCTTTATTTTCAATATTAGTAATTAATATAGATATATCTACTAATTCATCTCTATTAATTATACTTGTAATTATAATTAGAGGTTCAACAATAGGACTAGCTTTAATAATTTCAATATCACACTCACATAAATCATCAAATTCTATATATATTAATATATTAACATTTGATAAAAATAATAATTATATCTATTATATCAATTATTTTAATAAAATCATTACCTATAATTATAATAACAATATTTATTATAATAATAATAATAATGTTTTATATATGTAATTATTCAAACATCAATATTATTAATAATATAATATTAATAGATATAATTTCAATAATTATATTACTACTAACTATCATTACTATAATATTAATTATAATCTCATCATCCAAATTTAAATCCATTACATTAACTATTATACCTATATTCTTAATATTAATATCTATATTTTTAATAAAAAATGTAATAAATTTTTATATTCTATTTGAATTAATTTTAATTCCAATTCTTATTCTTATTACAATACAAGGAATACAATCAGAACGTCTTCAAGCAAGAATCTATTTAATAATTTATACTATTACAGCTTCCCTACCTCTCTTAGTTAGAATCATTTTAATAAAAATCAACCTATCATTTACAATTTTAAATATCTTAATATTTAAATTTAATTTAATTATTTTTTTCTTATTAGCATTTCTAATTAAATCCCCTATGTATTTATTCCATTTATGATTACCAAAAGCCCATGTAGAAGCACCACTAGAAGGATCCATAGTCCTTGCAGCAATCTTATTAAAAATAGGAGGATATGGATTAATTCGATTTATACCTATTTGTATCAAATCAATAAACAAAATAAATTATTGAATTATTAGAATTTCTCTAATTGGAGCAACAGCCACAAGAATAAGATGTATTCGACAACAAGATATAAAAGCCCTAATTGCTTATTCATCTGTCGCTCACATAGGATTTGTATTAATAGGCATTTTCTCAATAAATTATAATGGATTAATAGGAGCAATTATTATAATAATTGCCCATGGATTATCTTCATCAGCACTCTTCTTTCTAGTAAATGATGTTTATTTTAAATATCATACCCGAAACTTAATATTATTTAAAGGACTATTAATTATTTTCCCAAATATAGTATTCTGATGATCAATATTTATAGCTATTAACATTTCAGCTCCCCCAACAATCAATACATTTAGAGAAATTCTACTAATATCATCAATATTAATATGATCAAATTATACAATTTTACTAATATTTATTATATCCTTAGCAACTGCCTCATTTTCGTTATCTTTATTTGTTAATATTAATCATAATAATAATAGCTTTATAAAATATTCATATTTTAATTCCAATCAAAAAATATATTTATCTCTATTCATACATATAATTCCTCTTATTATTATAATTACAAAACTAGACCTATTAATATTTTAATTAATTTAATAGTTTATTAAAACAATAGTTTGTGGAACTATAATAATCAAAATTAAAATAATAATAAAAATAATATTATTTTCCTCAGTAATATCATTTTTAATTTCCTTATTTATACTCAATAATAACATATTTATCTTAATGATAATCCCCATTATCAAAATTAATATAATATCTCTATCTGCAGATATTATTATAGACTGGATTTCAATAATATTTATAAGAACTGTTACTTTAATTTCAAGACTAATTTTATTATTTAGAATTTATTACATTAATACCAAAGAACAATACAAATTTATATTAATAATAATATTATTTATTTTATCAATAATTATTCTTATTTTAAGAAACAACTTATTTTTATTACTATTAGGATGAGATGGACTAGGATTATCCTCATATGTATTAGTAATTTACTATCAAAATTATTCATCAGCTGCTTCAGGGACAATTACCTTAATTAGAAATCGTATCGGTGACATTTTAATTCTTTTATCTATAGGAATGAATATAATTATTATAAACTGAAGATTTTATATAAAAAAAGAATTTATATATCTACCCATATTATTTATAATACTAGCAGCCTGCTCCAAAAGAGCCCAATTCCCATTCTCTGCATGATTACCATTAGCAATAGCTGCACCAACACCAATCTCAGCTTTAGTACATTCATCTACACTAGTCACAGCAGGAGTTTATATACTATTACGAATTATATCAAATCATATAAACTTATCTATCATATTGATAATTATTGCAAGAATAACAGCTATTTATTCCAGACTAACTGCATGCTGAGAACAAGATTTAAAAAAAATTATTGCATATTCAACACTTAGACAAATTGCTATAATAATATTTGCAATTTCAATAAATGCATTCAATTTAGCATTCATTCATTTAATTATTCATGCATTATTCAAATCTACTATATTTTTATGTGCTGGAACCATAATTCATGAATCAATATATCAAGATATACGAATAATAGGAATAAGAATAATAATACTATCAATTCCCTCATCCACTATAGGAATTACATCAATAGCCTTAATAGGAGTTCCTTTTATATCTGGGTTTTTCTCAAAAGACTCTATTATTGAAAATATAATTACATCTAATCTTAAATGTATAATATCACTCTTAATAATTATATCTATTGGAATAACTGCATCATATTCCATTCGAATAATCTTTTTTTCAAATAAATGAATCCTAAAATCATATCCAAATACATCTAATCATTTAAATTTTTTTTCAACACTACCCATAATAATTATAGGTCCTCTATCTATTTCAACAGGCTCAATAATAACTTGAATATTAACCCCTGAACAAAATTTTATAGTAAATATAATATTTAAAATATCAATTTTTTTAGTACTATTATTAGGAGTAATATTAGGAATATTAATATCATTTAATAATAAAAATTTTATAAAATTAGGATTCACAGCTATTTCAATTTGATTTATACATATTTTATCTACAATTCCTAAAAAATTTTCCTCAAACCCAATACTCATCTTTTTAAAAAATGATAAACAATGAATAGAAAATTATGGACCCAATAATCTATATTTATCCTTCAAAAATATTTCAAATTCCATTATTTTATCAAAAAAAAGATCAATATTACTATTTTTCATATTTACAATTTTAATCCCAATACTATTTAATATATATTTATATAGCTTATATTTTAAAGCAATTTATTGAAGATAAAAAAAACTACATTTTCATCATGAAATAATGATGTGATAATACACTATATTAATCACCTTTTGAGTCGAAATCAAATCGCATTACGCATTTAACTAGTAGCTATTAACGCTATTAAAAAGTTAGCAGCTTTTTAAAAACTATTCATATGGTTTAACCATTTCAACTGATTGCAAATCAATTATAAATTTACTATAAATTACAAAAATTAAACACATGTCTTTTCGGTCCCCCCCCTGGACCGAAAAAGGGGGGGAACCTCCTCTATGACCCTTTTCTTTTCATTAACAATGAAATGCATTTATGCTCATATCTATTTGGCAGATAAATGCATTAAGTTTAAGACTTAATTACAATATTTAATCAATCTAATGCACCATATGAATACTCATATAATAATCCAACAATTAAGATTAATATAAATATAATAAATACTCATAACCCTAATTCTCTTTCTATTAGAAATGGAACTGGAATTATTAATGAAATTTCAACATCAAAAATAATAAATAGAATTGAAATTAAAAAAAATCGATATGAAAACATAAATCGAGTTAAAGAATTAAAATCAAATCCACATTCATATGAACTTATTATTTCTATATCAATTAATTTTTTATAGAATATTAATCTAAATAATAAATATACTATAATTACTAAAAATAAAGAACAAAAAAAAATAATTAAACTAATATCAGTTCCTTTTAATTGGAAATTAAATGTACAATATACTTATTTATTATATACCTCATCAATATACCACAGAAAATAAAAATAATCAAACCACATCTACAAAATGTCAGTATCAAGCAGCAGCTTCAAAACCAAAATGATGATATCTAGATATTTCTGATTTTAATATCCGTAATCATATTGTAAATAAAAATAATGTTCCAACAATTACATGAAATCCATGAAATCCAGTAGCTATAAAAAAAATTGAACCATAAACAGAATCAGAAATTCTAAATGAAGCTATTCTATATTCAAATCATTGTAATATTAAAAAATATAATCCTAATATTCAAGTTAATATTAAAGACTTTTTTGCAATAATAAAATTATTATTAAGAAGTGATTGATGACATCAAGTAATTGAAACACCTGATGCTAACAAAATTACAGTATTTAATAAAGGAACCTGAAACGGATTAAAAGCAATTAATCCACAAGGAGGTCATAAAATACCTAACTCTATTCTAGGTCTTAATCTAGAATGAAAAAAAGCTCAAAAAAATGAAATGAAAAAAAAAACTTCTCTAACAATAAATAAAATTATTCCAATTATTAATCCTCTTAAAACTATAGACGAATGATTACCTTGATATGTTCTTTCACGAATAACATCTCGTCACCAAAACATTGATACAAATACTATTATAGTAATAGATATAAAAAATATATTTGCTTCAAAAAAAGAAAATATTTTAATTATTCTCATTATTACACCTAAAGCACCAAATCCAGCTAACAAAGGTCAAGGAGATATATTTACTATATGATAAGGATGAAAAAACTTTTCCAAAAGTTAATAATATTCTAATGCATATAATAATAATAAAATTCTAAATACAAAAGCCTGAATTACTGCTACACCAAATTCTAAAACTAATAAAATTCTTTGAAATAATAAAGAATTAGAAAATCCAAATAAACTAATAGTTCTAATTCTAGATAATAACCCTACAATTAAATGACCCGCTATTATATTAGCTGTTAATCGAACTGATAAAGTAAATGGACGAATTACATGTCTAATAGATTCAATTAATACTATTAAAGGAGCTAATATAATAGGTGCTCCCGCTGGAACCAAATGAGCAGCTCTATTAACAAAATTTTTAGATCATCCTATAATAAAAAAAGAAAGTCATAATACAACTCCAAATCCAAGATTAATAATTAAATGAGCTGTCCCAGTAAAAATAAAAGGAAATAAACCTAATAAATTATTAATTACTAAATATATAAATGTTATTACAACAATAAAATTTAGACCTATATAATTAGGTATTGAAACTTCTTTAAATACCTTTCTAACTCCTAAAAATACAGATTTAAATACTAAAAAAAATCCACTTTCAGTAAGATAATACTTAGTAGGATAATATATTAATACCAAACCTAAAATAATTCAATTTATAGAAATTATAAAATAAGATGTAGGATCAAATACAGAAAATAAACTTATTATCATTTAAAATTAATAATTTCATTTATATGAATTAATTTATTTCTTAAAATTGATGAATATAATTTTTTATAAAAAAATAAATCTAAAATTACCAATATTAATAAAATAATTATAAAAATTGATAAAAATCAATATATAGGTATTAACTGAGGAATTTTACCATCTTTAATTTGACAAATTAATATTAATTTAACTATATTATCCTTAACTAGTTTAAGAGACTAACACCTAATCGGCCACTATATTATAATATAGATAAAAACTTTACTTGAGGTATTACTAAAATAAGAATAGGTATAAATCTATGATTAGCTCCACAAATCTCGGAACACTGACCTGAAAATACACCTACTCGATTAAATAATAATATTAATTGATTTAATCGACCTGGAATAGCATCAGCTTTAACCCCTAAAGAAGGAATAGTTCAAGAATGAATTACATCACTACTTGCTACAATTATTCGAATTATTCTATTATAAGGCACAGCTAAACAATTATCTACATTTAAAAGTCGAAATATACTATCCTCATCTCTTTTTATATAAGAATCAAATACATTAAAATCAAAATTTCTATATTCATAAGACCAATATCATTGATGACCTATAACTTTAATAGTTAAATCATAATCTCTGGACTCTTCTATTAAATATAATAAACGCAAAGATGGAAAAGCAATAAATAATAAAAAAATAGCAGGTAATACTGTTCAAATTCTTTCTAATTCCTGACCCTCAAATAACTTTAAATTAAAAAAATTATTTAAACACGAACTAACTAATATATATCCAACAATTACCATAATTATGATTATAATTATTATAGTATAATCATGAAAAAAAATTAAATATTCCATAACTGGAGAAACTCCATTCTGAAAATATAATGATCCTCAAACAGACAATTATTCTAAATATATTAAATTCAATTGATTAAACGTATGACTAACAGGAGGAATATTATTAATTCATTCTAATGATGAAATAACAGAATATCTATTATATAAAGAATATTTTATAATTAATCTTTCTCAAGTAATATAAATGAATATTATTACACCAAATAAAGATAATAAAGATCCTAAAGATGAAATTATATTTCAAAACAAATATACATCAGGATAATCTGAATACCGACGAGGTATTCCATTTAATCCTAAAAAATGTTGAGGAAAAAAAGTTATATTTACTCCAATAAATATTACATAAAATTGAAGCTGTGATTTCTTTTCATCTAAATAAGTACCAAAAAATAAAGGAAATCAATAAGTAATACCAGCTAAAATAGCAAATACTGCACCTATTCTTAAAACATAATGAAAATGAGCAACAACATAATAAGTATCATGTAATACAATATCTAATGAAGAATTAGATAATACAACCCCTGTAATACCACCTAAAGTAAATAAAAATACAAATCCAATTCTTCATAATATAGAAGTATTAATTTTAAAGTAGGATCCATGAAGTGTAGCTATTCAACTGAATACTTTAATTCCTGTAGGAACTGCAATAATTATTGTTGCAGCAGTAAAATAAGCACGAGTATCAACATCCATTCCAATAGAAAATATATGATGAGCTCAAACAACAAATCCTATCCCCCCAATTCCTACTATTGCATAAATTATACCTAAAGCACCAAAAGGTTCTCGTTTACCTACTGACGAACTAATAATATGTGAAATAATTCCAAATCCTGGTAAAATCAAAATATATACTTCAGGATGTCCAAAAAATCAAAATAAATGTTGAAATAAAATAGGATCTCCACCTCCAGCAGGATCAAAAAATGAAGTATTAAAATTACGATCAGTTAATAATATAGTAATAGCACCAGCCAATACAGGTAAAGATAATAATAATAAAACAGCTGTGATCAATACAGATCATACAAATAAAGGAACTTTTTCTATAGTCATTCTTAATAAACGTATATTAATAATAGTAGAAATAAAATTAATAGCCCCTATAATTGAAGAAATTCCCGCTAAATGTAAAGAAAAAATAGCAAAATCAACAGATCTTCCAGCATGTCCTATAACAGAAGCTAAAGGAGGATAAACAGTTCAACCAGCCCCAACTCCTATTTCTACTATAGATGAAATAAATAATAAAAATAAAGAAGGAGGAAGTAATCAAAATCTCAAATTATTTATACGAGGAAAAGCCATATCAGGTGCTCCTAACATTAAAGGAACTATTCAATTTCCAAATCCTCCAATTAAAATTGGTATTACTATAAAAAAAATTATAACAAAAGCATGTGCAGTTACTACAACATTATACAATTGATCATCTCCTAAAAAAGAACCAACCTGTCCTAACTCTATTCGAATTATAATTCTTATAGCAGTACCTGCTATAGCTGATCAAGCCCCAAATATAAAATATAATGTTCCAATATCCTTATGATTAGTAGAATATAATCATCGCAGTATCTATTAGTTTATTAAACATTAAATTGCAAATTTAATAAAATCAAATGATGGTGAACTGTAAATTCACATTAGAGCACTTTTAACTTTGAAAGTTAACAGAACTTTATCTTATTAATATAAAATAATATTAATAATCCTAATATTATTATTAATAAAATCCCAATAAATGAAAAATAATCCTTTTTATAATAATTTTTTCTTATAATATTTATTCTTCATATTACTTCATATTTATATCCTATTATAATATCATATAATATACGAATATAAACATAAAATATAATAACAGACATTAATAATAAAAACATTACATAAAAAATATCTAATATAAAAATATAATATAATGTTACCATTTTTAAAAAAAAACCAAGCAAAGGAGGTATCCCTCCTATACTTATTATTCTTAATAAAAATCATCATTTCCCCTTAATTTTATTAATTATAATTAAATTAATAATTTCTTCATCAATAAGAACATAAATTACTCCTGCTAATATTATTCCATATACAAATAAATATATAAATCAATATATATTATCAATTATTATACATCTAATAATTCACCCCAAATGATGAACAGAAGAATAAGCTATTAATTCTTTAATATTAATTTGATTAAAAGAACCAAATACTCCAATTAATAATCTTATAATTCCAATTAATCATAATAATGAACCAATAAATATAGATATAATTAATAAAGGAATAATTTTCTGAAAAGTTATTAATAAAAAACCAGAAATTCAATTAATTCCTTTAACTACAGAAGGAAATCAAAAAAAAAAAGGTCCAGCACCAATTTTTAATCTAAGTAATATTAATACTAAAAAACTTATCTTAAACGAATTAAAAAATAATAATCTTAAAAAAAAAGCTGAACTTATTCTTTGAATAAAAAAATATTTATAACAAGATTCCAAATTATATAAATCATAACGTTTATAAATTAATATAATAAATGAAATTATATTAATTTCTAATCTCAATCACAACAAAAATCAATCATTACATCCTAATACAAAAAAAAATCTAATAATATATAAAACAATAAATAAAAAAAAAGAAGGAATAAATATAATTTCATATATGAGGTATGAACCCATTAGCTTTCATAGCTGATATAATTATTTCATACAAATAACTAATATATATATATATATATATATATATAT